AGTCCTACTCATGGCGACCTGGTTGAATTAGGAGAAGCTGTAGGTATTATTGCGGGTCAATCTATTGGAGAGCCGGGGACTCAACTAACATTACGAACTTTTCATACCGGCGGAGTATTCACAGGGGGTACTGCAGAACATGTACGAGCCCCTTCTAACGGGAAAATAAAATTTAATGAGGATTTGGTTCATCCCACACGTACACGCCATGGGCATCCTGCTTTTCTATGTTATATGGACTTGTATGTAACTATTGAAAGTGAAGATATTCTATATAACGTGACTATTCCACAAAAAAGTTTTCTTTTAGTTCAAAACGATCAATATGTAGAATCAGAACAAGTGATTGCCGAGATTCGCGCGGGAACATACACTTTGAATTTTAAAGAAAGGGTCCGAAAGCATATCTATTCCGACTCCGAAGGAGAAATCCACTGGAGTACTGATGTGTACCATACACCTGAATTTGCATATAGTAATGTCCACCTCTTACCAAGAACAAGCCATTTATGGATATTAAAAGGAAGTTCGTGCAGATACCGTGTAGTCTCTTTTTCAATACATAAGGATCAAGATCAAGTTCATTCTCTTTCTGTTTCTGGCGAAGGACGATATATTTCGAGCTTTTCAGGAAATAATGATCAAGTTCGATACAGATTCTTTAGTTCGGATCTTTCTGGTAAAAATCAAAGTAAGATTACTGACTATTCAGAGCATAATCGAATCATATGTACTGGTCATTGTAATCTCATATATCCCCCAATTCTACATGAGAGTTATGATTTATTGGCAAAGAAGCGAAGAAATAGATTCATCATTCCATTCCAATCGATTCCAGAAAGGGAGAAAGAACTAATGCCCCCTGCCGATATCTCCATTGAAATACCCATAAATGGTATTTTCCGTCGAAAAAGTATTTTTGCTTATTTCGATGATCTTCAATACAGAAGAAACAGTTCAGGAATTACTAAATATGGGACTATAGGAGTTCAGTCAATCCTCAAAAAAGAGGATTTGATTGAATATCGAGGAGTCAAAGAATTTACGCCAAAATACAAAATGAAAATAGATAGATTTTTTTTCATTCCCGAGGAAGTACATATTTTACCTGAATCTTCTTCCATAATGGTACGGAACAATAGTATCATTAGAGTGGATACACGAATTGCTTTAAATACAAGAAGCCGAGTAGGCGGCTTAGTCCGAGTGGAGAAAAAAAAAAAAGAGATTGAACTTAAAATCTTTTCGGGAGATATCCATTTTCCTGGAGAGACAGATAATATCTACCGACACAGCGGGATCTTGATACCACCAGGAACGGTCAAAAAAAATTCGAAGGAATCAAAAAAAAATTTTCAAAATTGGATCTATGTCCAACGGATTCCACTTACTAAGAAAAAGTATTTTATTTTTGTTCGGCCCGTAATCATATATGAAATAGCAGACGGTATAAATTTATCAACACTTTTCCCTCAAGATCTGTTGCAGGAAAGGGAAAACCTGCAACTTCGAGTTGTTAATTATATCCTTTATGGATATGGTAACCCTGTTTTGGGAATTTCTGACCCAAGTATTCAATTAATTCGTACTTGTTTATCGCTGGATTGGGATCAAGAAAAAAAAAGTTCTTCTATTGAGGAGGCTCATGCTTCTTTTATTGAAGTAAGTACAAGAGGTCTGATTCGATATTTCTTACGAATTGACTTAGTGAAATCCCATAGTTTGTATAGCCGAAAAAGGAAGGATTTCTCAAGTTCGGGATTCCTCTATGATAATGCGTCAGAGCGTGCCAATATCAATCCATTTTATCTCAAGGCAAGAATTCAACAATCACTTAGACAAAATCAAGGAACTATTAGTACGTTGTTGAATAGAAATAAGGAATACCAATCTTTGATAATTTTATCATCACCTAATTGTTTTCGAATAGGTCCATTCAACAATGTAAAATATCACAATGTGATAAAAGAAAGAATTCAAAGCGATCCTATAATTTTAATTAGGAATTACTTGGGCCCTTTAGGAACAGCTCTTCAAATTGCGAATTATTCTTCATATTCATTTTACCATTTTATAACTCATAATCAGATCTCGGTAACTAAATATTTGCAACTTGAGCTTGACAATTTAAAAAAGAACGTTCAAGTAATTCAAATTAAATATTATTTAATGAATGAAAATGGGAGAGTTTCTAAGCCCGATCCATGCAGTAACATCATTTTGAATCAATTCAATTTGAATTGGCATTTTCTCTATCATGATTATCATCACAATTATTGTGAAGAAAGATCCCCAATAATTAGCTTGGGCCAGCTGATTTGTGAAAATCTATGTATAGCCAAAAACGGACCACACCTAAAATCGGGTCAAGTTATAATTGTTCAAGTCAATTCGGTAGTAATAAGATCAGCTAAGCCTTATTTGACCACTCCAGGAGCAACTCTTCATGGCCATTATGGAGAAATCCTTTCCGAAGGCGATACGTTAGTTACATTTATAT